TAATAAAGAAAGTGGATTATCATACATAACATATATTTCATGTAGAAAGATGAATAAGTCCGTTTATTTAGTTCTACATTCCTTGCACTTATTCTATAGACTCACTTAGATATACTTAGTATATATACTTAGTATACTTCTATACGAATTCTAATATGAATTCTAATTATTATAAGATATCTTTATAATAATAAGAGGTACAAATATGAAATCGAGGTACCCATTCTATGACAATTCTCAATAACTTACCCTCTATTTTTGTGCCGTTAGTGGGCCTAGTATTTCCGGCAATTGCAATGGCTTCTTTATCTCTTCATGTTCAAAAAAATAAGATTTTGTAAATCCGATGGGGTCAAATCTCCTCTAGTTTTTTTTCAAGACTTAGCAAACACGGCACGGATATCCATTTAGTAGAGTATTGTATAACAATAAGAAATAACAGGCGGCTTTCTGCGAACATAAATGAAAGAGCTCTTATGCATGCATAAACATGATATATGGGTAAATGAATTCTATCTATTTTCAAAAATAGGCCAGTATCCGAGCTCATGTCTGAAATTTTAGTCAATGTATCTATATGTATGTAGCTATCTAATCTATATCTATCTATAGGGAATCCTATGAAGGGGATGTTCTTATTTTATTATATCTAACTAATTTGATGAATTACTGCTAAAAGTTCACATCAGAATAGTACTAGTTGATGAAAGTTACTTCGGAAACAAAAAAAAAAAGGAAAGTCAAATTGATTTTGGTTATTCCCTCAATTCCAAGAAAATGCAACTGGGTCTAGTATGTATGAGTTGGCGATCAGAATATATATGGATAGAATTTATAGCAGGATCTCGCAAAACAAGTAATTTCTGCTGGGCCTTTATCCTTTTTTTAGGTTCATTAGGATTCTTATTGGTTGGAATTTCTAGTTATCTTGATAGGAATTTGATATCTTTATTTCCGTCTCAGCAAATCCGTTTTTTCCCACAAGGGATCGTGATGTCTTTCTATGGGATCGCGGGTCTCTTTGTTAGTTCCTATTTGTGGTGCACAATTACATGGAATGTCGGTAGCGGTTATGATCGATTTGATCGAAAAGAAGGAATAGTGTGTATTTTTCGTTGGGGATTTCCTGGAAAAAATCGCCGCATCTTTCTACGATTCCTTATGAAAGATATTCAGTCCATCAGAATAGAAGTGAAAGAGGGTATTTATGCTCGTCGTGTCCTTTATATGGAAATTAGAGGCCTGGGGGCTATTCCGTTGACTCGTACTGATGAGAATTTGACTCCGCGCGAAATTGAGCAAAAGGCTGCGGAATTAGCCTATTTCTTGCGCGTACCAATTGAAGTTTTTTGAAAAATGAACTGAAGAGTAAATGCTTTATTAGCCGGAGGAACAAACCCAAGAATCCTTTTTTTCTATAGCATAACTTACTTAATTGAAGTTTCTTCAGAATGTCCAGTGGGGCCAAAGCAAGGCAAACGTGTATGGAACAGCCATAACATAAAACGAAACCTTTTTTGTCTGTAAAAAAATGGTTTTTTTTGCGTATGGAAATCCCCACTCAATTCAATTCAGTAACAAAAGAAGTAACAAATCGAAATAATAGATTGATCTCATATATCAAAACTTTTCGGAATAAAAAATTTAGCTTTTTTTTTTATTTTCAATATTTTGAATTCATACGTTAGATATGGATAGATCATATCTTGGAAATTATCTCTATTTTCTTTTGGTAATGGACCCTTTTTATCCTTTCTTTTGTCTTTCTTAATGACCAAACAATTGGATCTCTTAGAATGAGAACTTTTCTTTCTTTTTTTGCCACTCGTTTTTGATTATCACAATATTCTTCAGAAAATTCTCTCAAATATTCCTTCAAATATTCATGGATTATGCTCTGGACAGCCTGCGAATTTTTTTTTTTTCGAAATATTTTCTATTTTAATTCTTACTAGGAAGGTATTTTAATTCTTACTAGGAAGGAAGTTCTTTCATTTCGAAATCCGAATAATATTCATTATTTGAATTTGAATCTTTTGGGCATTCATCGAAAAAAGGGGGGGGGATTGCTTCGAATATTTGATCAATTGAGATATCTGGAAACAAAATTTTTGGATTATTTCTTCATTTGAATTCGAAATGGATTCTTCTTCTATTTTTGGATTTTTTCTACACTAGATTCAAGGACTAACTGCTGAATCACAACTAAAAAACCGAGACTCGATTCATAGGCGCGATACCTTATAATAGAACTCATGCTTGGATCGAAATATTAGATCGAATAGAGTCAACAAATGAGGTGGTTTCAGTAACAATTCACAGATGAAAAAATGACAAAAAAGAACGCACCCATTCCCATTAGATATCTCTCATCTATAGTATTTTTAGTATTCTTGCCCTGGTGGATTTCTCTCTCATTTAATAAAAGTCTGGAATCTTGGATTACTAATTGGTGGAATACTAGGCAATCCGAAACTTTCTTGAATGATATTCAAGAAAAGAGTATTCTAGAAAAATTCATAGAATTAGAGGAACTATTCCTCTTGGACGAAATGATAAAGGAATTCCCGGAAAGGCATCTACAAAAGCTTCGTATAGGGCTCCACAAAGAAACAATCCAATTGATCAAGATGCACGACGAGGATCATATCCATACGATTTTGCACTTCTCGACAAATATAATCTGTTTCGTTATTCTAAGCGGTTATTCTATTCTGGGTAATGAGGAACTTGTTATTCTTAACTCTTGGGTTCAAGAATTCCTATATAATTTAAGCGACACAATAAAAGCCTTTTCGATTCTTTTAGTAACTGATTTATGTATCGGATTCCATTCGCCCCACGGTTGGGAACTAATGATTGGCTATGTCTACAACGATTTTGGATTTGCTCATAATGATCAAATTATATCTGGTCTTGTTTCCACTTTTCCAGTCATTTTAGATACAATTTTGAAATATTGGATTTTTCGTTATTTAAATCGTGTATCTCCGTCACTTGTAGTGATTTATCATTCAATGAATGACTGAAAAACGATTCACTGATCCAATTAGAATGTTTCAGACTTTGTACATAAGCAAAACATTCAAAGTCGTACTTACCTTTTACCTTACTCTTTCTACCCATCGAGAGGATTACTCCTATATTCCAGTAATCTGATATTCCAGTAAAATTATTTCAGTAAATAGCAGAATCGTGGATGGGGAACTATACTAGTGACCCACCCAATTTTATTGTAGAAATTTTCGGCATCAACGATTGGACCATGCAAATTAGAAATACCCTTTCTTCGATAAAGGAAGAGATTACTCGATTCATTTCCGTATCGTTCATGATATATATAATAACTCGGGCATCCATTTCAAATGCGTATCCCATTTTTGCGCAGCAGGGTTTTGAAAATCCACGAGAAGCAACTGGTCGTATTGTATGTGCCAATTGCCATTTAGCTAATAAGCCTGTGGATATTGAGGTTCCACAGGCCATACTTCCTGATACTGTATTTGAAGCAGTTGTTAGAATTCCTTATGATATGCAACTGAAACAAGTTCTTGCTAATGGTAAAAAGGGGGCTTTGAATGTAGGGGCCGTTCTTATTTTACCAGAGGGGTTTGAATTAGCCCCCCCTGATCGTATTTCGCCCGAGATGAAAGAAAAGATAGGCAATCTGTCTTTTCAGAACTACCGTCCCACTAAAAAAAATATTCTTGTGATAGGGCCAGTGCCTGGGCAGAAATATAGTGAAATCACTTTTCCTATTCTTTCCCCGGACCCCGCGACTAATAAAGATATTCACTTCTTAAAATATCCAATATACGTAGGTGGTAACAGGGGAAGGGGTCAGATTTATCCCGACGGGACCAAAAGTAACAATACAGTTTATAATGCTACAGCGGCAGGTATAGTAAGCAAAATCATACGAAAAGAAAAAGGGGGGTACGAAATAACCATAGCCAATGCATCGGACGGACGTGAAGTGGTTGATATTATCCCCCCAGGACCAGAACTTCGTGTTTCAGAGGGCGAATCTATCAAACTTGATCAACCATTAACAAGTAATCCTAATGTGGGTGGATTTGGGCAGGGAGATGCAGAAATAGTACTTCAAGACCCATTACGTGTCCAAGGCCTTTTGGTCTTTTTGGCATCTGTTGTTTTGGCACAAATCTTTTTGGTTCTTAAAAAGAAACAGTTTGAGAAGGTTCAATTGTCCGAAATGAATTTCTAGATCCGTGGATTTAGCAACATTGTGAAGACGGGTATTTTATTTTACCCCTTCGTTGGTTTTTCAATCCAAATTGGAGATTGGAGGGGTGTGACTATGTTACTATTGTCAGATTTAAATATCCTAGAATGCGTCAATAGTTTTCTATTCTAATAGAATCAAATTCGACTAGAACAAGATACTAAAATAAGATAAAAGTAAAAAAGGAAGCGGAGAAGATAAAGAAAGGAAGGAGAAATGAGGGTAACAAGGGATTCTAAAAGGTATTATTCGTCGTCCTAGCCCTCGACACCAGAAAGGGAATTTTCCACATCCCTTTCTGGTGTCGAAATCGAAATAATAATGGTTTTTGATTCCATTCGTCAAAGATTCCTATTCTTATATTCTTAGTTTAGATTTTTTCCAGGCTTATCAGAACTTTTTTTTTGTATTTCTTAATATCTGATCGAAAGAAATCTATATATACATGAATTGTGATTCTGTGATCCAGGAAAAAGAAATTGAGTGATTGCTTACTTTCTTCTAACTTTGAAAGTATCGATAGATACTATCGGGGAACAAATGTTCTAAATCAATTAAGCAAGTTAATTAAAAAAAAAATCATCAGAAAAAAATGAAATGGAATTTTTTGAAGCATCGGAAAAGTGATCTATTTTGTCGTTTATACATATACGAACAAAACAGAATATTATGATTATTAAGAACTCAACGGGGCCCTACCCCTCGAATCAGACAAAGAAATAAGTGATAGGCCCCGTCGAGTTCTTACGCTTTC